ATAAAAGTATTTGCTCCAAGGAGTAACCCTAAAATTCCGTCTGTTTTCTGGGTTTGGAAAAGTGCGAATTTTCAAGAACGGGAATCTTATGATATGTTGGGAATCTTTTATGATAATCATCCACGGCTGAAACGTATCTTAATGCCTGAAAGTTGGATCGGATGGCCCTTACGTAAGGATTATATTGCCCCCAATTTTTATGAAATACAAGATGCTTATTGAAGATGAAGAAACCAATCTTCATTTTTACAACTCCCGCTATTCAAGAAATATTTGTACGTTTTTTCTAGATCAAATAGAGGAATTGAAGTCCCATTCGTATTATTATTATGAATTATGAATATTATGAATGGACTAAATATAAATATAAATAAATTAAATAGAAAAAAAAAAAAAAGACAATACAATTAAGAATTCTTTGAGATTCTCAAAATCGGAAGATGCTTATTTCGGATGAGCCGAGGCAATAGAATAGGATGAACTAAAAAAAAGAGTTCTGCATCATGAACTTTGTATCGCGTACATCACTTAGATGGGCTCTAGAGGGTCATATAGGAGGGAAGGAATAAATAGAAAAAACAAAATAAAAAAAAGGTCTATTTCCAGACACCTAGCTAGATGGATAAGTATGTATGTATCAGGATCTATACTATTAATGAATATATATGTTGATCCCATATTACTTAATTTGGAGAATAGATACTCATACAAATTAATCATATGCCAGGAACCAGATTTGAACTGGTGACACGAGGATTTTCAGTCCTCTGCTCTACCAGCTGAGCTATCCCGACCATTACCGACGCATCATTTTCATTTTACTAGATGGGTTGGGTCGATGTCAATTAAAAAAGACGCAATTCAGTATTAAAAGTCTTGGACGGGAAATTGCATTTCTTGAATATTCAAAAAGAAGACTTTGTAAGTTTCAGTATGAGCAATGAGATGGATTGTGAATCATTCACATGGAGATTCCTTGCTCCAAAGTGTTCATTTCTACGTGTATCCTATATACCACACGACTTGTATATGATAAGAGAAAAAATTCTGCTCGGATACGTTTGTAAATGGAAAAGAGTAGGATGAATGAGAAACATAACGAAATTGGAACCGCTAACATAGGATAAATCGTTAGGGAGTTAAATGAGCCCTTTTTTGGGGGATTTGGGGATAGAGGGACTTGAACCCTCACGATTTCTAAAGTCGACGGATTTTCCTCTTACTATAAATTTCATTGTTGCCAGTATTGATATTGGCATGTAGAATGGGACTCTATCTTTATTCTCGTCCGATTGATTAATTAGTTCTTCAAAAGAAAAACAAAAAGGATTCGGGTCGTCATTTTTGAGATCCTTTTTCATTACGTATACATAGTGTATTTTTTCATTACTTATACATAGTGTATATAGGCTTATCCTTCATCCGTTATGGCCTTTCGATATTCGATAGAAGAATTCCTTTCTTTACCCAAAAAAGGCAATCAACTCCATTTGTTAGAACAGCTTCCATTGAGTCTCTGCACCTATCCTTTTTTTCTCCCGTTCTGACCCCTTGTTTGTTTTTGTTCTCGTAAAATAGGATTTGGCTCAGGATTGCCCATTTTTGATTCCAGGGTTTCTCTGAATTTGAAAGTTATCACTTAGTAGGTTTCCATACCAAGGCTCAATCCAATTAAGTCCGTAGCGTCTACCAATTTCGCCATATCCCCCCTTTCCCTTTGTGTTTTGAGATTCGGATCTCAATGCCGTTCCCTTTTTTCTTGCATTTATGCCGAAACCGTTGAATTCATTAAATACGGATTCCTATATATCCTATAGAGAAATATAGAAAAGCGTTTCGATTTCTTGTCAGAAATGATTCTATTCTATCCTTTCTGTATTCGCAATTCAATATAGATGGATATAGACTATATAAGATAGATATATGTCTCTCTCCCTCTCAATTTTCTCATGCAATCCGGTGGAATAGTGGAACGGTCGATTCTTTTTTTTTTTTCTCTAAAAATTGAAATTTGGTTTGGGCGACAAACTGAATCTCTTCATCACATGCTTCAATGAACTCATCACATGCTTCAATGAACTATCTTGGATCTATAATGAACTATCTTGGATCTATGTCGAATTGGTAGGTCTATGTATCAATCAAATGAATTTTGTTCCGTTCTGTGGGGATCAGGTCAATTCAAGTCAATTCAATTAGGGTTGGTATTGAAACAATTAATTTCGTTGATATTTATCAAATCCAATATCAATAAACCAAATTTACCCTATCCTTATACTCCTTAAGTAAATCGAAATTATCCTTCCCGATTGGGCCACTAACCACTATGAGTCTACTGCATATATCCTTATAATATATATATATATGCATAGATAAATCTATCTTATCTCCTTAGTGACTCATTCAGTAATTGAATCAACTAGCCCCTTTAACTCAGTGGTAGAGTAACGCCATGGTAAGGCGTAAGTCATCGGTTCAAATCCGATAAGGGGCTTTGACC